AGGAGAATTGGGAGAAGAGGAAGAAGGAAATGAAGAAGAATTTGAGGAAGAATATTACGAGATTCATTCAAGAAGAGCCAAACATTTGATAATTTATGACGATAATTATCAGAATACCAATTCTCTTTATAGTATTCAGGATATTGATAATATTCAGAATATTAGTAATAGTAACAATGATCAAAATTATGATCAAACGGAAGAGGGAGAGGTGATTTTGGTACGTTACTTACAACAATCAGATTTTCGTCGCAATCTAATCAAAGGATCTATGCGCGCTCAAAGACGTAAAACAGTTATTTGGGGCCTCTTTCAAGCAAATGTACATTCTCCTCTTTTTTTGGATCGTCTAGACAAAACATCTTTTTTTTCGTTTTTTGATATCAACGAAATAAAGAATCTATTTTTTAGGAATTGGATGGACAGAAAACAAGAATCAGAATTAAAAATTTCCTATTTTGAAAATGAAGATACAAAAGAAGAAAAGGAGAAAGAGGAAAAAGAAAAAGAATATAAAAATGAACAGACAGGAATATCAGAAGCTTGGAATAGCTTTCTATTTACTCAAGTAATAAGAAGTTTGATGTTAGTAACCCAAGCTTTTCTTAGAAAATACATTATATTGCCTTTCTTAATAATAGCTAAAAATATTTTCCGTATTTTATTATTACAAATTCCTGAGTGGGACGAGGATTTTAAGGAATGGAATAGAGAAATCTATATTAAATGCACCTATAATGGCGTTCAATTATCAGAAAAAGAATTTCCACAAAATTGGTTAATAAATGGTATTCAGATAAAGATTCTATATCCTTTCTGCCTAAAACCTTGGAGAAAATATAAGGCACGATCTCATCATAGAAATTTAATGAAAAAAAAAGATAAAAAAAAAAATTATTGTTTTTTAACAATCTGGGGAATGGAAACGGAATTTCCCTTTGGTTCTCCCCGAAAACGACCTTTTTTTTTTAAACCCATTTATAAAGAACTCCAAAAAAAGGTGAAAAATAGAGTTTTACAAGTTCTAAAATCTTTCAATAAAAAAATAAAAACCTTTCGAAAAATTACAAAGGAAGAAACAAAAGGAGTCATCAAAATAGTTCGAGTTATCAACCTAATAATGAAAAAAAGGGAGAATCCAAATAATAAATTTAAATTGAGGAAAGAAAAAATATATGAACCGAACGAAAACAAAAAAGATTTGAAAAGAAATAATAAGATTCTTCGAGAATCGTCTGTTTTAAATCGAACAATGAATTGGTTCAATTATTCACTAATAGAAAGAAGAATGAAAGATCTTTCTGATAAGACAATCAAAATAAGGAATCAAATTAAACAAACCTCAAAAGACAAGAAAAAAAAAGAAATAGTCATAATTTCTGATAATAATTTATCGGGATCACAGAAACATATTTGGAAAATATTAAAAAGGAAAAATATCCGATTAATGCGTAAATCACACTACTTTATCAAATCATTCATTGAAAAAATATACATAGATATTTTGTTATGTACCATTACCATTTCTAAGATCAATGCACAACTTTTCTTTGAATCAACAAAAAAGATCTTTAATAAATCCATTGACAACAATAAAATAAATCAAGAACAAGAAGGAATTGATGAAACAATTCAAAATGGAATGAATTTCATTTTGACTATAAAAAAATTGTTATCAAATACTGATAATACTAAGAATAGCGATCAAAATCCCAATACCAATACTTATTGGAACTTATCTTCCCTGTCCCAAGCATATGTTTTTTACAAAATATCACAAAACCAATTACTTAATAAGTATCAAATGAAACCTTTACTTAAATATCAAGGGAGCTATCCTTTTTTTAAGGATATTTTAAAAGATTATTGTATGATACACGGAATATTTGATTCTAAATCAAGACATATTAAAATTAATACGTATGTAATGAACGAATGGAAAAACTGGTTAAAAGGTCATTATCAATACGATTTATCTCAAAAAAAAGGGTCTCGATTAGTACCTAAAGAATGGCGAAATAGAATCAATAAACATTGTATGATTCAAAACAAGGAATCAAACCAATTGGCTTTATATAAAAAATACCAATTCATTTATTCCATGAATAAAAATGATTATGCAGCAAATTCATTTATGAGTCAAAAAGAAAAAGACAAATGGAAAAAACATTACAGATATGATCTTTTATCTTATAAATACATAAATATCCCTAATTTATACATTTCTGGATCAACATTAGAAATAAATGGGAACCAAGAAATTCCATATCATTTCAATACATCAAAACCTGAATCATTTTATGTATTGGTAAGTATACCTAGTAATGATTATCTAGAAAAAGGATATACTATTGATAGGAATACAAATTTGGATAGAAAATATTTTGATTCTAGAATTCTTCATCTTTATCTTTGTTTTATAAAAAATTTTTTTATAAAAAATATTGAAATCTGGACCAATGCACATATTGGCATCAAGATTCAGAAAAATACTAAGACTGAAATTAATAATTTCAAAAAAATGAAAAAAAAAGATCTTTTTTATCCTACAATTTATCAAGAGATCAAACCATTCAATCAAAAGAGTTTCTTTTTTTATTGCATGAGAATGAATAAAGAAGAATTCTATGATACCGCATCCAATCATGATCATGATATTATATCCAATCTAGAAACTTGGTTCTTCCCAGAATTTGTGCTACTTTTTGATGAATATCAAATTCAACCTTGGATCATACCAATCAAATCACTTTTTTTTCATTTTTCTATAAGTGAAAAAAGTAAAAACATTAACGTAAATCCAAAGAAATCCTCTAAGAAAAAAAAAGAACAATATAAACAATATAAGAGCAATAATGAAATGGAACTAGATTTCTTTTTGAAAAAATATTTACTTTTTCAACTAAGATGGGATGATACCTTGAATAAGAAAATAATAAAAAATGTCAGGATATATTGTCTCCTACTTAAACTGAAAAATCTAAAGGAAATTGCGATATCTTCGATTCAAAGAGATGAAATAAATCTAGACGAAATGCTGATTCAAAAGGACCTAGTTCTTAGAGAATTGATAACAAAAGGGATATTTATTATTGAACCAATTCGTCTCTCTAAAAAAAGGGACAAAAAATCTCTTATATATCAAACTATGGATATTTCATTGGTCGATAATAATAAGCACCAAACAAATAAAAGATACACAAAAAAAAGATATATTGAGAAAGGGGGTTTTCAAAAATCCATTTCACGACACAGCAACATATTTTTGAGTGGAGACAAAAATTATTATGATTTACTTGTTCCTGAAAATATTCTATCTTCCAGACGTCGTAGAGAATTTCGAATTCGAATTTGTTTCAATTCCCGGAATTTTAATGTTGTGGATAGAAATCCAAGATTTTGCAATGAAAACAAAATAAAAAACTGTGGGCAATTTTTGAATGAGGACAAAGATATTAATACAGATAGAAAAAATTTTATTAAATTCAAATTGTTTCTTTGGCCCAATTATCGATTAGAAGATGTAGCTTGTATGAATCGCTATTGGTTTGATACCAATAACAGTAGTCGTTTCAGTATGTCAAGAATACATATGTATTCACAATTCAAAATGAATTCAATTCCAATGAAAAATGAAAAGAATTTCTAAGTGTATCAATTTTAACTAGGAAGAGCGGAATCCTTTTAAGTAAAAATAAATTGTTTTCTTTCGTGAATACGTGAATACATATATGTCTTGTATATTATGTTTTGTATATTTGATCCAAATATACAAAACATAATATACATAAATAAAAAACAAAGTAGTATATGAATGAAATCCAATTTTGATGTATACTAGATGAAAATAATAGGCATAATAAATATTATTATTTTTCCTGATCGGTAAAATTAAAAGAAAAGAAAAATAGAAATCTTAATTTATGGTTAAAAATTCATTCATCTCAGTTATTACACAAGAAGAAAAAGAAGAAAATAGTGGGTCTGTTGAATTTCAAGTATCCCATTTCACCAGTAAGATACGGAGACTTACTTCACATTTAGAATTGCACAAAAGAGATTTTTTATCGCAAAGGGGTCTACGAATAATTCTGGGAAAACGTCAACGATTATTGACTTATTTGTCAAAGAAAAATAAAGTACGTTATAAGAAATTAATGGATCAGTTAGATATTCGGGAACCAAAAACTCGTTAATGAAATTGGAATTTATTCTTCGAGTTTATTATTATCCTTGTTTTTTTCTTGAATTCGTAAAATAATGAATTAAGGAAAAAAAAAGATGACTGTACCGGCTACAAGAAAAGATTTAATAATAGTCAATATGGGTCCTCACCACCCATCAATGCATGGTGTTCTTCGGCTGATCGTTACTCTGGATGGTGAAAATGTTATTAACTGTGAATCTATATTGAGCTATTTACACAGAGGGATGGAAAAAATAGAGGAGAACAAAACAATTATACAATATTTGCCTTATGTAACACGTTGGGATTCATTTATCCACAGATTTTTATCTTCCTTTTGAACTCATTTCTATAATTCTTTTAGTTTATTTGATAGGTGCAATTATTATGGCTCGTCAATAATCTAATATAATAAGAAATAAGAACTTCTTTTTTTTATTAAAGAATGAAATGAAAACGGATTTCATCTATTTTCTTTCATTCTACTTTGAATATCTTTGTAATCCTTCTATTCTAGTCAACTGAATCAGTTTCATCTTTGTTCATATTTAAATGAATTGAGATAGATGAGGAATTTATTAATTATGTTAGAGCATGGACTTTTTAGTGTTTATTTATTTTCTATCGGTATCTATGGACTGATCACAAGTCGAAGCATGGTTAGAGCACTTATGTGTCTTGAGCTTATACTAAATTCGGTGAATATAAATCTCATCAATTTTCCGATATATTTGATAGTCGACAATTAAAAGGATAAATTTTCTCAATCTTTGTTATAGCCATTGCGGCTGCTGAAGCGGCTATTGGGCTAGCTATTGTTTCATCGATCCATCGTAACAGAAAATCAACTCGTATCAATCAATCGAATTTGCTGAATAATTAGTCATAATTCTTCTATTTTCACATAGAAATCAATTTTCAAATATTCTATTACAAATATTCTATTATTATTATTATTTTAATATTTATTTTCTTTCTTCTCTTTTTTCATATAGATTTATGATTTATAGTTACTAACCTAATAACAAACGTATTCATCTGATACTGATATATAATATATCATCATATCCTTATATCCTTAATTTACATTTTTATATACTAGATATACTAGAAATATTCCATATACTTATATACTAGAAATATACATATAGAAATATAGTAAAATTAACATGAATTGAATTCGTAAACTCATATTTCATGGTTATTGAAATGGAAATCAAAGTATCTTGGCCCTTTCTCCTAAACAGATTAAAAAGAATCTATTGATTCTTAAAATCTTGATAAATCATTGATTCGTCTGGTGTTTACAATAGAAAATATATGATTTATTTCATTTTCTTATTTTACCAGATCGAAAATCTTTTGTGTTCAAAACTGGAATTTATAGACCCAATGTCACATTCAGTAAAGATTTATGATACATGTATAGGATGTACCCAATGTGTTCGAGCTTGCCCCACGGATGTATTGGAAATGATACCTTGGGACGGATGTAAAGCTAAGCAAATTGCGTCTGCGCCAAGAACCGAAGATTGTGTAGGTTGTAAAAGATGTGAATCCGCTTGTCCAACGGATTTTTTGAGTGTCCGTGTTTATTTATGGCATGAAACAACTCGCAGCATGGGTCTTTCTTATTGATATGTAATAAAAAACTCAAATGGAGTCATTTGATTCCTCTTTACCGACAAAAGCCCGTGCTCTAGAAAAGAAAATATATTATTCTTCTCCCGAGCACGGGCTTTTCTGGTCTAATTTTATCTTGTCTTTATAACGAGTTATTTTCCTTGGTTAACAATACTTCTTGTTTTGCCCATATTTGTGGGTTCTTCAATTGTATTTTTCCCTCATAGGGAAAATAAAGTGTATAGGTGGTATACTCTATTTATATGTATCCTAGAGCTCCTTCTAATGAGCTATGTCTTTTGTTATCATTTCCAATTGGACGATCCATTAACCCAATGGAAGGAGGATTCTAAATGGATCAATCTTTTTGATTTTCACTGGAGACTGGGAACCAATGGATTTTTCAATTTTTCATAGGACCCATTTTACTGACAGGATTAATCACTACTTTAACTACTTTAGTAGCTTGGCCAGTTACTCGAAATCCGCGATTTTGCTATTTCTTAATGTTAGCAATGTATAGTGGCCAAATAGGATCATTTTCTTCTCGAGACCTTTTCCTTTTTTTCATCATGTGGAAATTAGAATTAATTCCTGTTTCTTTACTTTTATCCATGTGGGGAGGAAAAAACGTCTGTACTCGGCTACAAAGTTTATTGTTTCTTTTGTGCACTGCCGGAGGTTCCATTTTTCTGTTAATAGGAGTTCTAGGTATGGGTTTATATGGTCCCAATGAACCAACATTAGATTTAGAAAAATTAGCTAATCAATCGTATCCTGCAACATTAGAAATAATACTCTATTTTATTTTGGTTTTCTTATTGCTTATGCTGTCAAATCACCGACCCGACATACATGGTTACCAGATACCCACGGGTAAGCACATTACAGTGTATGTATGCTTTTAGCTGAAATCTTATTAAAGATGGGAACATATGAATTGATTCGGATCAATATGGAATTATTAGCTCACGCTCATTCTAGATTATCTCCCTGGTTAATGATAGTAGGAATAATATAAATCATTTATGCAGCTTCAACCTCTCTCGGTCAACACAATTTAAAAAAATGTATTGCCTATTCTTCCGTATCTCACATGTAATTCCTAATTCTAGGAATTGGTTCTATAACTGGCACGGGACTTAATGAAACGATTTTACAAAGACTCTCTCATGGATTGATTGGTGCTGCACTTTTTTTCTTAGCAGGAACAAGTTGTGATAGTTTATCTCGAAGGAAGAGATGAGGGGATATCTATCCCAATGTCAAAAATGTTAATTACTTTTGTAATGGCAATCGGAATGATATTAACTCCTATTTTTTTATTATCTATATTACGTCAGATTTTCTATGAATACAAGTTATTCAATATTCCAAACTCGAATCTTTTTGATTCTGGACCACGAGAACTATTTGTTTCGATCTTTATCTTTCTACCTGTAATAGTAATTGGTATTTATCCTGATTTCGTTCGCCCGTTATTGGTTAACAAGTATTATCTAATTATTTTTATAGATACTAATTATTTTTATAGATACTAATTATTTTTTTAGATTCATTCAATAAATTTCATTAATTGGAAAGAAAGTCTTAGAATTCTTTGACTTTCATATTCTCACTATTCTTCGTTGTACAATGAAAAAAAAAGGGAAGGGTGAATTAAAATTGTAATGAGATAAGATACATCTAAAGTTTTTGAGAACCATTTGAGGAATTCCTCTATTTAAACGGTTCTCAAAAACTCGCACAGAATTTCATTGTGTATCAAACGATTTTTTTATGTATTCTTTATGTAGTTTATTTTATTCAATTAGATATTCATTGGAATGAACCATAGCTATGGAACCCGATTCCTAATAGATTGATCCCAAAATAGCATATCCAAATTAGGAGAAATCCTATAGAAGCTACAAATGCCGAATTCATGCCTTGATCTTGCAATTTTGAATCTTTTCTAGTATGTAAATAAATTGCAAATATGGTCCAAGTAATAAAAGCCCAAGTTTCCTTAGGGTCCCAATTCCAATATGAACCCCATGCTTCATTAGCCCATACTGCTCCAGAAAGAATCCCTATGGTTAAAAAGGTAAACCCTAAACTAATGACACGATAACTCCAATAATCTAAACCCTGAATTAATTGATATTTGTAAAAATTTTGAAATGAGAGGAAAGAAGTCTTTTTTAATAAACTTCCTTTTTCGTTTAAATATTCCATATCACCAAAGAAAAACGACTTCCTGAAACTTAAAAAATTCTTGTTTTTCAAAAAAGAATCGATTCTTTTTTGAAATGTAATCACTATAAGAGCAACTGATAATAACGATCCGCATAAAAGAGCTGCATAGCTCAATAGCATCATACTGACATGCATCATTAACCACTGAGATTTTAGAGCAGGTACTAATATTGCGGGTTGATGCATTTCAGTTGAAAGACCTGACGTGGCGAAACCTTGGGTAAAAATGGCACTTGGTGCAGTTATTGCGCTTAAATCATTTTTATGGTTCCCAAGATACGGAACCATATGAATAATGGATAAACTCCATGAAAGGAAGATTAATGATTCGTATAAATTACTTAAAGGAAAATGTCCCGAAGAAATCCAACGAATAACTAAAAAAACTGTTATAGAGAGAAAAGTAGCTATCATCCCTTTTTCTGACGAATTACGTAATCCTTCGATTTCGTATACTAATAAGTTCATGAAATGAATTAGAATAACAATTGAGATGATCGAAAAGGAAATATGAGTTAATATATGTTCTAAGGTAGCAAATATCATAAATATGAGTCCCTTTTAAATAATTTAAATTGGGGTGATTAAATAGAATCTAAAATATTTTAAATATTTTAGATTCTATTAGATCTATTGTGTCTATATTTAGATCTATTGTATCTATATTATTAATAATCTATATTATTAATATGAATGAATATTTATGCCGCCACTCGGACTCGAACCGAGATGCTCTAGCACTGCTTCCTAAGAGCAGCGTGTCTACCAATTTCACCATGGCGGCTTACCTTAAATAATAATAGGTAATTCATGTTAAATTGTCGATATTCAATAGAGTTTAGAAAACAATGAAGAAAAATGCATTTCCATAGAAATGGAAATGTTCAATACCAATACTATTTAATTAGTATCTTCATCCTCGTAAGTTCAGTTTGAATAATCCATTTTTACATACTAGTGAACCCAGCTCTTGTTTATCCAGAATAGTAAGAACTCAAAAGTTTCGTTCTCAGTCGGGGTATAAAATTTATCATCTTTTTTTCTAACGATTTTGAGACCCAACATCTTAGTATAAAGTATAATGAAATATTTCGATTCTTCCTTATTTATCGTAATTGTGCTTTTCTATTTTGAAAAGCACAATTCATAGGAAATAAAAAATCATCTCACGAATTCAATATAAATCAATAGAAATTTTAATAAATAGAATCAAATATCAAATAAATAAAATAGAATATGAATATAATAATAGAATAAAATATAAATATAGAATATAAAAAATATAAAATAAAGATGATAAAAAAAAGAAAAAAAGATGATAAAAAAAAAAGAAAATACACAATACTGAATACTTTGAATCAAGTAGACAGAAAGATTCTTATTTTTCACATTACTATTACTTAGTTCTAACTAACTAACTAATAAGGAGAAGTAAAATACAAATACAATACACAATACATTAGTAAAATTTAAGAATTTGTCTTCCAATTCCAAAATGGAAATTTGAAATAAAACATGTCAATTAAGATTTTTCCAAGACTTTTTTTTGTCGCACAAAAAAACTTTTTGATTGTCCGGTAGAAATAGATTTAGCTAAAGAAAAAGCTTTTACTGCCTCTAAAGATCCTTTTTTTTTCCAAAGATTTCTACGAATATGCTTTTTTGACATAGAAGTACGTTTTTTTGGAACTGCCATTCAAAAGGTAGGTGACTCCTTTTTATCGTTGTATGTGAAAGACATATATTGTTCAAAAGAAATTACTTTTTATTAGTTATTATCTATACTTAATTCCATATTCCATAAATTTCAAAATCTTCTCAATAATATCATAATATATAAATAGAAAAAAAAAAAAGAATAAAAGAAAAAGAAATGAAATAAGAAAATAAAAATATTATATATTCTCAAATGATTCTATTTTCATAGACAAATAGATTTCCATTTTCTATCTT